ATAATCAAAGAATTTTCTTTGGTAAAACAAAATGTCTCTCATTTCTCCATCAAATCGATTTTTTTTTGTTTTCAAAGGAATCTTGTTATATTGTTTTGAAGGATGCACTCCGGTCCCACCAGGTATCATCCCCCCCAAAACAACGTTCTCTTTCAAACCTTTCAACCAATCGATACGTCCCCGTAGAGCTGCTTTTGCTAAAACTCGAGCAGTTTCTTGAAAACTCGCTTCCGATATGAAGCTTTGAGTATTGAGGGATGCTCTTGTTATTCCCAATAAGATGGCTCGGTAACAAATCGTTTCTTCCAAAGCTCGTCCCACTCGTTCGGCTCGCAACAATCCAATTAGTTCTCCGGGTGAAAAAACGTTAGACATTCCGTCTTCTGAAATCAACACTTTTGATGTTATTTGGCGTACAACAATCTCTACATGCCTATTATGAATCTGCACCCCCTGGGATCGATAAACCTTTTGGATCTTATTAACCAAAGAGATACGACTTTGCACTATAGTTAGCTCAGCACCAACCAAGAATCCCCAAGGAATGCCAAGAATTCTTGTTATACATTCGTTCCAACCTTCAATCCTCTTTTCGAGATTTATCGATATTGAATCAATCGAACGTACTTCTAACACCTGTTCCACTTTTGGAAGACCCTGCGTTATATCACCGGATCTCGATTTTTCATATATAAATGTAACTAATGTGTCTCCTTCGTAAAAAATTTCCCCATAATGGCCATGAACAGTTGCTCCTGGGGTAGCCAAATAAGGCTTAGCTGATCGTATTATTACAGAATCACCTTGAACAAATATAACTTGACCGGGTTTTAGGTGCGGCCCGTTTTTGTCTATACACACATTTTGACAAATAAACTGTCCAAGACTTATTATTGGAGAGGTCTCTTCGCAACAACTGTGACGGATAAAATACCAATTCAAATGGAATGGATTGAAAATAATGTTACTGCCTGGATCAGTAGTATAAATTCTACCGCTTTCATCCATTGAATAATATTTAATTGCTTGAAAAGTCTGTTTTAAATTGCCAAGTTGGAAATAATTTGTTAACAAGATCTGATTATGAGTTTTTAAATGGTAAAATAAATAAAAATTATCAATTGAAGGAGACGATCCTAAAGATCCGAATGACTCCCGAATTTCAATTAGTAAATCTTTTTGAATGGATTCTTTTATTACATTATGATAGTTTACTCGGTTGGATGGGCCCATTCGAGAACACTTGGATGATAACAAAATTATCAATGATTGGAATTGCTTATTTCTATTCAACAACGTATGAATAGTTCCTTGATTTGGTGGGTTAAGGAATTGTTGAATCCTTGCCTTGGGATAAATGGAATAAAACGGATTACTATGGGTACAATCTGATCCATTATCCGATAGTAATTCTAAAACTGCGGAATCTTTTCTTTTTCCGATATACGAAATAGGAGATTTTGCCAAATCGATTCTTAAGAAATGCCGAATCAAATCGTTTGTTCTTATTTCAACAAAAGAAGCACAGGCTTCTTCGTTAGAAGAGTTTTTTTTATCTTGTTCCCAATTCAATACTAAACAAGTCCGAACTAATTGAATACTTGTATCCGAAATTCCTCTATTTTGGTTGACTTTTCCAGAAAGGATATAATTGACAACTCGAAGTTGCACATTATCACTTTCCTGCAAGATATCAGTAGGGAAAATTGCTGCTAAATTTGGGCCATCCGTTATGTCATATGTAACAACAGATCGAACCAAAACAAAATACTTTTTTTTGCTAGGTGTAATCCGTTGGACATAGATCCAATTTGTCAATTTTTTGGATTCCTTGGAATTTCCCTTTCCCCTTCCTGGTGGGACCAAAACGCCGCTATACCGGGATAGTTTATCGGTATCCACAGGAAAATGGATATCTCCAGAAAATATTTTAAGTTCAATTCTGTTTTTTTTTCTCTCCACCCGTACCAACCCACCTACTCGGCTTCTTATATTTAAGGTGATTTGTGTATCTACTCCAACGATACTATTGTTACGTACCATTATGAAAGAAGATCCGGATAAGATATGCACTTCTTCAGGAATGAAAAAAAAAAGATCCCCTTTCATTTGGATTTGGTGTTTTGGCATAAATTCCTTGACTCCTCGATACTCAATCAAATCTTCCTTTTTAAGGATTGAATACATTTCGATATTTCCATATCCATATTTAGTAATCCCAGAACGCTTTCTTCTATATCTAGGATGATCGAAATAAGAAAAAATACTATTTCTATGTAAAATACCATTTAGGGGGATTTCAGGCGAGATACCCGGAGGGGGCGTTAGTCTAGTCTCGCCTCCTTGAATTGATTGGAGTAAAATGAGAAATCCATTTCTGCGCCTCTTTGACAATAAATCAGAATTCTCGTGCAGAATGGCCGGATATATTAGATTACAATAAAAATCCGAACTAAAGAAGTAGTGTCTCGGCGTTACAGCGAGGTTAGAAGTATACCTTCCCTTGACAGAACGAGAATGCACGTTCAGTTGATCTTGATCCTTGTGAAGCGAAAGGGAGACTGGACTGGATCTGTACGGACCTCCTAATAATACCCATAAATGACTTGTTTTTGGTAATAGATGCACATTCCCATATGTAAATTCAGATGCATGATACACATCGGTACTCCAGTGCATTTCTCCGTCTGAATCCGAATAACTATGTTTTCGAACCCTCTCTTTAAAATTAAAAGTAGGTGTTCCTGCGCGAATCTCAGCAATCACTTGTTCGGATTCTACATATTGATCATTTTGAACTAAAAGAAAACTTTTTCGCGGAATATTGACATTATGAATAAAATCTTCACTCTCAATGATTACATACAAGTCTATAGAACATAGAAAGGCAGGATGCCCGTGACGGGTACGTGTCGGATGAACCAAATCCTCATTGAATTTTATTTTTCCATTACAAGGTGCTCTCACATGTTCTGCAGTACCCCCCGTGAATACGCCGCCGGTATGAAAAGTTCTTAATGTTAATTGAGTACCTGGTTCTCCAATGGATTGACCCGCAATAATACCTACAGCTTCTCCCAATTCAACCAGGTCGCCATGGGTAGGACTCCGCCCATAGCATAATCGACAGATCCAAGATGTACTCCTACAGGTAAAGGGGGTTCGAATAGATATTGGTTGTGTTCGAAAGGTTATGAATCTATTTACAAGCCCAATCCCAATATCTTGATTTCTAGTAGCAATACATCGTGGACCCATATATACATCATCTGCTAATACACAACCAATTAATGATTGAATAAGAATCCTTTCTGACAACATCCCATTCCGAGGACTCACAGAAATACCGCGGCTGGTGCCACAATCTATTCGTCGTACAACAATGTGTTGTACTACCTCAACAAGTCTACGCGTAAGATATCCAGCATCCGATGTTCGTACAGCGGTATCCACAACCCCTTTACGGGCTCCGTAGCAAGAAATGATATATTCTGTTAAAGAGAGCCCTTCTCGTAAATTGCTTTGAATGGGTAAATCAATCATTTGTCCTTGAGGATCCGACATTAACCCTCTCATACCTACTAATTGATGTACCTGAGATGCATTTCCTCTGGCTCCTGAAAAAGACATAATATGAACTGGATTACAAGGGTCGGTCATAGTAAAGTTGAGATTCATTTCTTGTCGCAAATATTCACTTGTAGCATACCATATTTCGATGGATTGGCGTAATTTTTCTACCGCGTGTACATTCCCATAATGGTGGTGTTTTTCTAAAATCAAACTTTGTTGTTCAGCATCTTGAACTAGCCATCTCTTCGAGGGTATTGTTAAGAGATCATCAATTCCTAATGAAATGGATGTAGCGGTAGCTTGTTGGAAACCCAGTGTTTTTACTTGATCGAGTATGTGGGATGTATATCCCATTCCGAAGTGATCTATTAATCGACTAATAAGTCGTTTCATGGCAGTTCCGTCTATCGATTTATTGTGAAAGACCAGATTGGCCCGTTCTACCATAAGTACCTCCATATTATGTTGAGTAGGATTCGACAATAGATTTTGGTCGGTGATTGGAAAACTTCCCTTTCTTGATCTTGATTCGCATAGAATTTTCGGAACTATAATCCTAACTGAACCGGAGAGGCCTGAATTCGCACTGGTATTATAAAATTACCTTTGTTAGTTAGGTAGTACCATAGAAACAGGCATGAGAAAACCCCTGTATGGCTTCGTCAATTTCTCGATAAAGAGAAATATGACCAACAGTAGTTCGAATGTATAGAAAAATAATTTTTTTTTTTATATTTCTTACTATTAGATAGTGTTCATAAATTTCATAATAAATACCTAAAGATTCATAGTGAACTTCGATGGGAGTTTCTCTTGAAGCAATAACGCGTTGATCTAGTCGCCACCGGAGCCACAAAGGACTATCTAAATTTATTCGTTTCTTCCGATAAGCTACAATTGCATCATAGGAATTACAAAAAAAAGGTTCTTTCCTATACTCATAGCTATTATTGTCACTTCTCTTAGTTTGATATTTTATGCGATTACCTGGACTATATCTATTTATACAAATACCTCGACGATTCCCGCTAGTTAATACATAAAGTCCCATAAGCATATCTTGGGTTGGTACGGAAATGGGATCTCCAATAGCCGGAGACAAAAGATTTATATGAGAAAACATAAGTAAACGGGCTTCCGCTTGGGCCTCCAAAGATAATGGGACATGAACAGCCATTTGATCCCCATCAAAATCTGCATTGAATCCCTTACAAACTAATGGATGTAAGCAAATAGCATGCCCCTCCACTAAAACGGGCTGGAATGCCTGTATGCCTAATCTATGCAGAGTAGGTGCTCTATTCAGCAATACAGGATGTCCCCTCATAACTTCCTGAAGGATTTCCCATACAATGGATTCTTTTTCCCGAATTTTACTCTTAGCAACTCCTATGTTTGAAGCAAGATGTTGTCTAATGAGACCCCGA